TCAAAAAAGGGGGATTCCTCCTTTTATCGTTGTATGTGAAAGACATGTATTCTTCAAAATAGATCATTCTTTTTAGTTATTATCTATACTTATTTCGTGTATGTGGATAATTTTTTTAATATACTCTTTTTAATATACATTGTTTTTTTACTTTAACATATAAATATATAATAAACATACAAATATATATAATACAAATATATTTATATATACATGTATATGTGATATATATATCACATATACGTATGTGCGCACATCACACATCACATATATAAATGACATGAGGGAAAAAAAAATCAGAATAATTAAGAATCCCAATATTTGACTTTTTTTTTCAGATATTTTTTTTTGTTGATTTCTTTTATTATTGTTCCTTTCTAAAAGGATAAAAAAGATAAGAATTGGTGAATCGAGAACAATTTGTAATTATAAGAAAAAGGAGTTTCTTTTCTTATGGAACATACATATCAATATGCGTGGATAATACCTTTTCTTCCACTTCCAGTTACTATGTCAATAGGATTTGGACTTCTACTTATTCCGACAGCAACAAAAAATATTCGTCGCATGTGGGCTTTTCCTAGTGTTTTACTCTTAAGTATAGCTATGGTGTTTTCAGCCAATCTGTCTATTCAACAAATAAATGGAAGTTTTATCTATCAATATCTATGGTCTTGGACCATCAATAATGATTTTTCCTTAGAGTTTGGATACTTGATCGATCCACTTACTTCTATTATGTCAATACTAATTACTACTGTTGGAATCATGGTTCTTATTTATAGTGACAAGTATATGTATCACGATCAAGGATATTTGAGATTTTTTGCTTATATGAGTTTTTTTAATACTTCTATGCTGGGATTAGTTACTAGTTCAAATTTGATACAAATTTATATTTTTTGGGAACTTGTGGGAATGTGTTCTTATTTATTAATAGGGTTTTGGTTCACACGACCAATTGCAGCAAGTGCTTGTCAAAAAGCTTTTGTAACTAATCGTGTAGGGGATTTTGGTTTATTGTTAGGAATCTTAGGTTTTTATTGGATAACAGGTAGTTTAGAATTTCGGTATTTGCTCGAAATAACTAATAACTTAATCCAGAATAATGGGGTCAATTCTTTATTTGCTACCTTGTGTGCTTCTTTATTATTCGTCGGTGCAGTTGCTAAATCCGCACAATTCCCCCTTCACGTATGGTTACCTGATGCTATGGAAGGACCCACTCCTATTTCGGCTCTTATACACGCTGCTACTATGGTAGCAGCAGGAATTTTTCTTGTAGCTCGGCTTCTTCCTCTTTTCATAGTCATACCTTATATAATGAATTTAATTTCTTTAATAGGTGTAATAACACTATTATTAGGGGCTACTTTGGCCCTTGCTCAAAGAGACATTAAAAAAAGCTTAGCCTATTCTACAATGTCTCAATTGGGTTATATTATGTTAGCTCTAGGTATAGGTTCTTATCGAGCTGCTTTATTCCATTTGATCACTCATGCCTATTCAAAAGCTTTATTGTTTTTGGGATCCGGATCTATTATTCATTCAATGGAACCTATTGTTGGATATTCACCAGATAAAAGTCAGAATATGGTTCTTATGGGTGGTTTAACAAGATATGTTCCAATTACAAGAACTACTTTTTTATTGGGTACACTTTCTCTTTGTGGTATTCCACCTCTTGCTTGTTTTTGGTCCAAAGATGACATTCTTAATGATAGTTGGT